GCTAACGTAGCTTAATTAAAGCATAACACTGAAGATGTTAAGATGGGCCCTAGAAAGCCCCGGGGGCACAAAGGCTTGGTCCTGACTTTACTGTCGACTTTAACTAAACTTACACATGCAAGTATCCGCCCCCCTGTGAGAATGCCCACAACTCCCTGCTTGGGAACTAGGAGCCGGTATCAGGCACAAGCCCAGCTAGCCCACGACGCCTTGCTTAGCCACACCCTCAAGGGACCTCAGCAGTGATAAATATTAAGCCATAAGTGAAAACTTGACTTAGTTAAGGTTAAGAGGGCCGGTAAAACTCGTGCCAGCCACCGCGGTTATACGAGAGGCCCAAGTTGACAAACAACGGCGTAAAGAGTGGTTAGGGAATTTATTAAACTAGAGCCGAACGCTCTCAAAGCTGTTATACGCACCCGAGAGTATGAAACCCAATTACGAAAGTAGCTCTACCTATCCTGAACCCACGAAAGCTAAGGAACAAACTGGGATTAGATACCCCACTATGCTTAGCCCTAAACATCGATTGCACCATACACTCCATATCCGCCCGGGAATTATGAACGTCAGTTTAAAACCCAAAGGACTTGGCGGTGCTTAACATCCACCTAGAGGAGCCTGTTCTAGAACCGATAACCCCCGTTAAACCTCACCCCCTCTTGTTTTATCCGCCTATATACCACCGTCGTCAGCTTACCCTGTGAAGGATTTACAGTAAGCAAAATTGGCACAGCCCAAAACGTCAGGTCGAGGTGTAGTGAATGAGGGGGGAAGAAATGGGCTACATTTGCTAAATATAGCAAACACGAATGTTGCATTGAAACATGCAGCTGAAGGAGGATTTAGCAGTAAGCAGGAAGTAGAGTGTCCCGCTGAAACTGGCCCTAAAGCGCGCACACACCGCCCGTCACCCTCCCCAAGCCCCCTGAACAAATCTAATTAAGAGCCAACAACCCGCGAAGGGGAGGAAAGTCGTAACATGGTAAGTGTACCGGAAGGTGTACTTGGAAAAATCAGAGTGTAGCTAAGATAGATACAGCATCTCACTTACACCGAGAAGACGTCCGTGCAAGTCGGATCACCCTGACGCCTATTAGCTAGCCCCACCCCTTAACACAACAAACCCCCATTCATAACCCCTAAAGCACGAAACACCCACGTAGCTAAACCATTCTCCCCCCTAAGTCCAGGCGATAAAAAAGGAAATTTTGGAGCAATAGAAAAAGTACCGCAAGGGAAAGCTGAAAGAGAGATGAAAAAGCCCAGTAAAGCTTAAAGAAGCAGAGCTTAAAGCTCGTACCTTTTGCATCATGATTTAGCAAGCACTTTCAAGCAAAGAGAACCTAAAGTTTGTAACCCCGAAACTGAGTGAGCTACTCCAAGACAGCCTATTTATAGGGCGAACCCGTCTCTGTGGCAAAAGAGTGGGAAGAGCTTTGAGTAGAGGTGACAAACCTACCGAACTTAGTTATAGCTGGTTGCCTGTGAACTGAATAGAAGTTCAGCCCCCTGGATTCTCCACTCATGCACTTTATTTAACCCTTCAGATGCAATGAGAAATCAGGGGTGTTAGTCAAAGGGGGTACAGCCCCTTTGAAACAAGACACAACTTTTCCAGCAGGATAAAGATCATATTCAAATAAGGACAGATGTTTTAGTGGGCCTAAAAGCAGCCACCTTAACAGAAAGCGTTAAAGCTCAAACATGAAGCCCTCCCGTTATACCGATAACCTTATCTTAATCCCCCACATTTAACAGGCCCTCCTATGCACCACATAGGAACGACTATGCTAATATGAGTAATAAGAAAGTACGACCACTTTCTCCTTGCACACGTGTAAATCGGAACGGACCCCCCACCGAATCTTAACGGCCCCAATCAAAGAGGGTATTGGAAACCACCACAAATTCAGGCCAGAAAAACATCCAATGAAAACCCGTTAACCCCACACTGGTGTGCCCAAAAGGAAAGACCAAAAGGGGAAGAAGGAACTCGGCAAACATACCCCAAGCCTCGCCTGTTTACCAAAAACATCGCCTCTTGCATAACCACAGTATAAGAGGTCCCGCCTGCCCAGTGACGACTTAGTTCAACGGCCGCGGTATTTTGACCGTGCAAAGGTAGCGTAATCACTTGTCTTTTAAATGAAGACCTGTATGAATGGCATAACGAGGGCTTAACTGTCTCCTTCCCCTGGTCAATGAAATTGATCTCCCCGTGCAGAAGCGGGGATAAAACCATAAGACGAGAAGACCCTATGGAGCTTTAGACACACAGATGGACCATGTCAAATACCCCCAGCTAAGGGCCTGAACTAAATGGAACCTGCCTTGATGTCTTCGGTTGGGGCGACCATGGGGAATACAAAACCCCCACGTGGAAAGGGAGCACACCCCTAAGTTACTTCTTCTCCCGCAAGCCAGAGCAACAGCTCTAACCAGCAGAAATTCTGACCAAACTGATCCGGTAAAACCGATCAACGAACCAAGTTACCCTAGGGATAACAGCGCAATCCCCTTTTAGAGCCCATATCGACAAGGGGGTTTACGACCTCGATGTTGGATCAGGACATCCTAATGGTGCAGCCGCTATTAAGGGTTCGTTTGTTCAACGATTAAAGTCCTACGTGATCTGAGTTCAGACCGGAGTAATCCAGGTCAGTTTCTATCTATGACATGATCTTTTCTAGTACGAAAGGACCGAAAAGAAGGGGCCCATGCTAAAAGTACGCCTCACCCCCACCTAATGAAAAAATCTAAACTAGGCAAAAGGGCATAACCATTTTGCTGGAGATAACAGCAAGTTGGGGTGGCAGAGCCCGGCTAATGCAAAAGACCTAAGCCCTTTCCACAGAGGTTCAAGTCCTCTCCTTAACTATGATTTCAACCCTCATTACGCATATTATTAATCCACTAGCCTTTATTGTACCCGTTTTGCTAGCCGTAGCATTCCTTACCCTCCTTGAACGAAAAGTGCTAGGCTATATACAACTCCGAAAAGGGCCTAACATCGTAGGGCCTTACGGCCTTCTTCAACCCATTGCTGACGGGGTGAAACTATTTATCAAGGAACCCGTTCGCCCTTCAACCGCCTCGCCTGTTCTGTTCCTCCTAGCCCCCATACTCGCACTCACCTTGGCCCTGACCCTTTGAGCCCCCATGCCTTTTCCCTACCCCGTTATTGACCTTAACCTGGGTATCTTATTCATCCTGGCACTGTCTAGTCTTGCAGTTTATTCCATCCTTGGGTCAGGATGAGCATCCAATTCAAAATATGCCCTAGTGGGTGCACTACGAGCTGTTGCCCAAACGATCTCTTACGAAGTGAGCCTTGGGCTCATTTTACTCAACATCATTATCTTTACAGGAGGCTTCACGCTTCAGACCTTTAACACAGCCCAAGAAGCCATCTGACTGGTTGTGCCTGCCTGACCCCTAGCTGCCATGTGATACATTTCCACCCTTGCCGAAACAAACCGTGCACCCTTCGACCTAACAGAGGGGGAGTCTGAACTTGTCTCAGGCTTTAACGTAGAATATGCAGGAGGCCCCTTCGCTTTATTCTTTTTAGCTGAATACTCAAACATTCTCCTAATGAATGCTCTATCCGCAACACTATTTCTGGGCGCCTCTCACATTCCGTCTATCCCAGAATTAACCAGCATTAATATTATAACTAAAGCAGCTCTTCTCTCAGTTGTCTTTCTCTGGGTTCGAGCCTCATATCCACGGTTCCGTTACGACCAACTCATACACCTCATTTGAAAAAATTTCCTCCCACTAACACTAGCCCTGGTTATTTGACACTTAGCGCTCCCCATCGCATTCGCTGGTCTTCCACCACAACTGTAAGCGCAGGAGCTGTGCCTGAATTTAAAGGACCACTTTGATAGAGTGAATCATGGGGGTTAAAGTCCCCCCAACTCCTTAGAAAGAAGGGGATCGAACCCAACCTGAAGAGATCAAAACTCTTCGTGCTTCCTCTACACCACTTCCTAGTAAAGTCAGCTAAACAAGCTCTTGGGCCCATACCCCAACCATGTAGGTTAAAACCCTGCCTTTGCTAATGAACCCCTACATCTTGACCACCCTTCTATTTGGTTTGGGCCTAGGTACAACACTCACATTTGCAAGCTCGCACTGACTTCTCGCTTGAATGGGCCTCGAAATTAATACACTAGCCATTATTCCACTAATGGCTCAACATCACCACCCACGAGCAGTAGAAGCAACTACTAAGTATTTCCTAGCACAAGCCACGGCAGCCGCCACACTCCTGTTTGCAAGCACAACCAACGCTTGACTTACCGGCCAGTGGGACATCCAACAAATAACACACCCGTTACCCACAACAATAATTGTGATTGCCCTGGCACTAAAAATTGGACTAGCACCAATGCACTCTTGACTCCCCGAAGTTCTTCAGGGCCTAGACCTTACCACCGGATTAATTCTGTCCACGTGACAAAAACTTGCCCCCTTTGCTCTCTTACTACAAATTCAAACAACCAACCCCACCCCGCTAATCATTATCGGTTTACTTTCTGCCCTTGTCGGTGGGTGAGGTGGTCTTAACCAAACACAGCTGCGTAAAATCCTGGCCTATTCCTCGATTGCACACCTTGGCTGAATAATACTGATCCTTCAATTTTCACCACTCCTGAGTCTCCTCGCACTCCTCACATATTTTACTATGACCTTTTCAGCATTCCTCATTTTCAAAGTCAACAAGGCCACCACTGTTAATGCACTCGCAATCTCCTGAGCAAAAACCCCTGCCCTCACAGCCCTCGCCCCCCTTGTTTTACTCTCCCTCGGTGGTCTTCCACCGCTTACCGGCTTCATACCCAAATGATTTATCCTCCAAGAGCTTACCAAACAGGATCTCCCAGCCCTCGCCACAATCGCTGCATTAACTGCCCTGTTAAGCCTTTACTTCTACCTCCGCCTCTCGTATGCAATGACCCTGACAATGTTCCCTAATAACCTCGTTGGTGTCACCCCCTGACGGTTCTACTCCCCCCAATTCACCCTTCCCCTGGCCGTCTCAACCACAGCAACTACCCTTCTTCTGCCACTTGCCCCTGCTGCTGTGGCACTCCTCATCACCTAGGGACTTAGGCTAGCAATTAGACCAACGGCCTTCAAAGCCGTCAGCGTGAGTGAAAATCTCTCAGTCCCTGTTAAGACTTGCGGGATATTATCCCACATCTTCTGCATGCAAAGCAAACACTTTAATTAAGCTAAAGCCTTTCTAGATAGGAAGGCCTTGATCCTACAAAATCTTAGTTAACAGCTAAGCGCCCAATCCGGCGAGCATCTATCTACTTTTTCCCGCCTAATTTAACCAGTAAAAGGCGGGAAAAAGCCCCGGCAGACGGTTAGTCTGCTTCTTTAGATTTGCAATCTAACATGTAACACCCCAGAGCTTGATAAGAAGAGGGCTTGCACCTCTGTCTATGGGTCTACAATCCACCGCTTAACTCAGCCATCCTACCTGTGGCAATCACACGTTGATTTTTCTCGACCAATCACAAAGACATCGGCACCCTCTATCTTGTATTTGGTGCCTGAGCCGGAATAGTGGGAACAGGCCTAAGTCTGCTCATTCGAGCAGAGCTAAGCCAACCCGGGGCTCTCCTGGGAGACGACCAAATTTATAACGTAATCGTCACCGCACACGCCTTTGTAATAATCTTCTTTATAGTAATACCAATTATGATCGGAGGGTTCGGAAACTGACTTATTCCATTAATAATTGGGGCCCCCGATATGGCCTTCCCTCGAATAAATAACATGAGCTTCTGACTTCTACCCCCGTCCTTTCTCCTCCTTCTAGCCTCTTCAGGCGTTGAAGCTGGGGCAGGAACAGGATGAACCGTGTATCCCCCACTAGCTGGAAATCTAGCACACGCCGGAGCATCAGTAGACCTCACCATTTTCTCACTTCACCTTGCCGGAATTTCATCAATTCTAGGGGCAATCAACTTTATTACTACCATCATCAACATGAAACCAACAGCAGTCACTATGTACCAAATCCCACTATTTGTCTGGGCCGTACTAATCACCGCCGTTCTTCTTCTTCTTTCCCTACCCGTCCTGGCCGCTGGCATTACAATGCTGCTGACAGACCGCAACCTAAACACAACCTTCTTTGACCCTGCCGGAGGGGGTGACCCCATCCTCTACCAACACCTATTCTGGTTCTTTGGTCATCCAGAAGTTTACATTTTAATTCTTCCAGGCTTCGGGATGATTTCTCACATTGTTGCATATTATGCAGGTAAGAAAGAACCCTTTGGTTACATAGGAATAGTCTGGGCTATGATGGCTATCGGACTCCTGGGATTCATTGTATGAGCCCACCACATGTTTACAGTCGGAATAGATGTGGACACACGAGCCTATTTTACCTCTGCCACAATAATTATTGCCATTCCAACCGGCGTAAAAGTTTTTAGCTGACTCGCAACCCTTCATGGAGGAAGCATTAAATGAGAAACCCCACTCCTGTGGGCCCTAGGCTTTATTTTCCTATTTACAGTGGGAGGTCTTACTGGTATTGTCTTAGCTAACTCGTCTCTTGACATTGTGCTTCATGACACATACTATGTAGTAGCCCACTTCCACTATGTCTTATCTATGGGGGCTGTATTTGCAATCGTTGCCGCTTTCGTACACTGATTCCCCCTATTTACAGGCTATACTCTCCACTCCACATGAACAAAAATTCACTTTGGCCTAATGTTTGTAGGGGTTAACCTCACATTCTTCCCCCAACATTTCCTGGGTCTCGCCGGAATGCCTCGGCGATATTCAGACTACCCGGACGCATACACCCTTTGAAATACTGTCTCATCGATCGGCTCACTAATGTCGCTCGTCGCTGTGATTTTATTTTTGTTTATTATTTGAGAAGCATTTACGGCCAAACGAGAAGTCGGGGCAGTAGAACTAACTTCAACTAATATTGAATGACTTTACGGCTGCCCTCCACCTTACCACACATTTGAGGAGCCCGCATTCGTTCAAGTTCGTATAAATTCGAACGGATAACGAGAAAGGGAGGAGTTGAACCCCCATCAATTGGTTTCAAGCCAACCACATAACCGCTCTGTCACTTTCTTCACAACACACCAATAAGATACTAGTAAAACGTTATAACACTGCCTTGTCAAGGCAGAATTGTGGGTTCAACCCCCGCGTATCTTAAACGTAATGGCACATCCATCACAACTGGGATTTCAGGACGCAGCTTCCCCCCTTATAGAAGAACTACTTCACTTCCATGACCACGCCTTAATAATTGTCATTCTCATCAGCACAATGGTACTTTATATCATTGTGGCAATGGTCACGGCCCAACTAACCGATAAGCTTGTGTTAGACTCTCAAGAAATTGAAGTTATCTGAACAGTTCTCCCAGCTATTATTCTTATTCTCATCGCCCTCCCGTCTCTCCGAATTTTATACCTAATAGACGAAATTAATGATCCTCACCTGACAATTAAAGCCTTAGGTCACCAATGATACTGAAGCTACGAATACACAGACTACCAAGACCTCGGTTTTGACTCCTACATGGTCCCAACTCAAGACCTAACCCCCGGACAATTCCGACTACTAGAAGCAGACCACCGAATGGTAATTCCTGTAGAATCTCCAATTCGGGTTCTTATCTCAGCTGAAGATGTCTTGCATTCATGAGCAGTCCCCTCCCTGGGCGTAAAAGTAGACGCCGTACCTGGACGATTAAACCAAGCAACCTTTATTGTTAGCCGACCCGGCGTATTCTATGGTCAATGCTCTGAAATTTGCGGGGCAAACCACAGCTTTATGCCCGTCGTTGTAGAGGCAGTCCCACTTGACCACTTTGAGAACTGGTCTTCGCTAATAATTGAAGACGCCTCGCTAAGAAGCTAATAAGTACAAGCGTTAGCCTTTTAAGCTAAAGACTGGTGCCTAACAACCACCCCTAGCGACATGCCTCAACTAAACCCCGCACCCTGATTTGCAATTTTGGTTTTCTCTTGAATAATCCTTTTAACTGTCATTCCCCCAAAAGTTTTAGCTCACACTTACCCTAATGAGCCAACCTCCCAAAGCACACAAAAACCTAAAACAGAACCCTGAAACTGACCATGATACTAAGCTTCTTTGACCAATTTATGTCCCCCGTATTCCTGGGCATCCCACTAATTGCACTAGCAATTACACTGCCTTGAACACTTTTCCCAGCCCCCGTATCCCGTTGATTAAACAACCGCCTAATCTCCCTTCAAGGCTGGTTTATTAGCGGCTTTACCTCACAACTCCTTCTTCCGCTAAACCCGGGAGGCCACAAATGAGCGCTTCTATTCGCCTCGCTAATGCTTTATCTTATTTCTATTAACATGCTCGGACTCCTTCCGTACACATTTACACCTACCACCCAACTCTCACTCAACCTCGGGCTTGCAGTCCCACTCTGATTGGCAACTGTCATCATTGGTATGCGGAACCAACCAACAATTGCTTTAGGCCACCTTCTTCCAGAAGGAACTCCTACCCTCCTGATCCCAGTACTAATTATCATCGAAACAATTAGCCTATTTATTCGACCCCTTGCTCTTGGTGTCCGACTTACAGCAAACCTCACAGCAGGCCATCTCCTCATTCAGCTCATTGCAACAGCTGCCTTCGTCCTTCTCCCGCTTATACCTGTTGTTGCTATTTTAACAACAACGGTTCTTTTCCTCCTCACTCTTCTGGAAGTTGCCGTTGCTATAATTCAAGCCTATGTCTTTGTTCTACTTCTAAGTCTTTACCTACAAGAAAACGTTTAATGGCCCCTCAAGCACACCCATACCACATAGTCGACCCGAGCCCATGACCCCTCACGGGGGCTATTGCTGCCCTATTGATAACATCTGGCCTTGCTATCTGATTCCACTTTCACTCCACAACCCTAATAACTATTGGAACAATCCTTCTCACTCTAACAGTCTTTCAATGATGACGAGACGTCGTTCGAGAAGGGACATTTCAAGGACACCACACCCCTCCCGTTCAAAAAGGCCTCCGGTACGGAATAATTCTATTTATTACATCAGAAGTCCTATTCTTCCTAGGCTTCTTCTGAGCCTTTTACCACTCAAGCCTAGCACCCACTCCCGACCTAGGGGGCTTTTGACCACCAGCAGGCATCACACCTTTAGACCCCTTCGAAGTCCCGCTTCTAAACACAGCAGTACTGCTTGCCTCAGGCGTAACTGTTACATGGGCACATCACAGCATCATAGAAGGTAAACGAAAACAAGCTATTCAATCTCTCGCCCTAACAATCTTACTCGGGGGATACTTCACCTTCCTCCAAGGCCTTGAGTACCACGAAGCCCCCTTCACCATCGCAGACGGGGTTTACGGTGCTACATTCTTTGTTGCCACCGGCTTCCACGGACTTCACGTCTTAATTGGGTCATCTTTCCTAGCCGTTTGTCTACTACGCCAAATTCTCCACCACTTTACATCAGACCACCACTTTGGGTTTGAAGCAGCCGCATGATACTGACACTTCGTAGACGTCGTCTGACTCTTCCTCTATATCTCTATTTACTGATGAGGATCTTAATCTTCCTAGTATCAAATCTAGTATAAGTGACTTCCAATCACCTGGTCTTGGTTAAAATCCAAGGGAAGATAATGAGCCTTCTTCTAACCATCATTTCAATTACCGCCCTCCTCTCAACGGTACTTGCCATTGTGTCTTTTTGACTTCCTCAAATTACACCAGACCACGAGAAACTGTCACCATACGAGTGTGGCTTTGACCCCATGGGTTCCGCCCGACTACCCTTTTCACTGCGATTTTTTCTCATTGCAATCCTCTTTCTTCTATTCGACCTAGAAATTGCACTTCTCCTCCCCCTCCCATGAGGGGACCAACTAGCATCCCCTCTGCTTACATTTATCTGAGCTACAGCTGTCCTCTCCCTTCTAACCCTCGGCCTCATTTACGAATGAATGCAGGGAGGCCTAGAATGGGCTGAATAGGTGGTTAGTCTAAGAAAAACATTTGATTTCGGCTCAAAAACTTGTGGTTTAAATCCGCAACCGCTTAATGACCCCCACACACTTTGCCTTCTCCTCAGCCTTTTTTCTAGGTTTAACAGGCCTGGCATTCCACCGGTTCCACCTCCTCTCCGCCCTATTGTGCCTTGAAGGGATAATACTATCCCTATTTGTTGCCCTCTCCTTGTGAACACTCCAACTAGACTCAACTAACTTTTCAGCATCCCCCATGCTCCTCCTTGCATTTTCAGCCTGTGAAGCAAGCGCCGGGCTCGCCCTTCTGGTCGCCACTGCCCGAACCCACGGGACTGACCGACTACAAAGCCTAAATCTCCTCCAATGCTAAAAATTCTAATCCCAACACTCATGCTAATTCCAACGGCCTGACTACTCAAACCTAGCTGGCTATGACCCATAACTTTGTTATATAGCTTTTGCATCTCCCTGGCTAGTCTTTCATGGTTAAAAAATCTTTCAGAAACCGGCTGATCCTCACTCAACCTATTCATGGCCACCGACTCCCTGTCAACACCCCTCCTGGTTCTTACATGCTGGCTCCTCCCACTAATGATCTTAGCAAGCCAGAAGCATACAGCCTCAGAACCACTCGGTCGGCAACGTATATACATTACACTTCTCGCCTCACTTCAGTTTTTTCTAATCCTAGCATTTAGCGCCACTGAACTCGTAATGTTCTACGTAATATTTGAAGCTACCCTGATCCCCACACTTATTATCATTACCCGCTGAGGTAATCAAACAGAACGCCTAAATGCGGGAACCTATTTCCTCTTCTATACACTGGCAGGCTCGCTCCCCCTTCTTGTTGCTTTGCTCTTGCTCCAGAACACATCCGGAACCCTGTCACTATTAACCCTCCATTACGGAGACCCTCTGACCCTATCAACCTATGCCGACAAGTTATGGTGAGCAGGCTGCCTTCTAGCCTTCCTAGTTAAAATACCACTTTACGGTGTTCACCTATGACTCCCCAAAGCACACGTCGAAGCCCCAATTGCAGGCTCAATAATCCTTGCAGCTGTTCTACTAAAACTAGGGGGTTACGGCATAATCCGCATAATAACAATGCTAGAGCCTCTAACTAAGGAACTAAGCTACCCCTTCATTGTCTTTGCACTTTGAGGTGTAATTATAACTGGTTCAATTTGTCTACGCCAAACAGACCTTAAATCTCTAATTGCTTACTCATCTGTAAGCCACATGGGCCTGGTAGCCGGGGGAATTCTCATTCAATCGCCCTGAGGACTTACGGGAGCACTTACACTTATAATTGCCCATGGTCTGACTTCCTCAGCCCTATTCTGCCTAGCAAACACAAACTATGAGCGAACTCACAGCCGTACAATAGTCCTGGCACGGGGACTTCAAGTGGCACTACCTCTTATAGCCACTTGATGGTTCATTTCCAGCCTGGCCAACCTGGCCTTGCCACCACTACCCAACCTTATAGGAGAACTAATAATTATTACTTCTCTTTTTAACTGATCTTGATGAACCCTGGCATTAACAGGGTCCGGCACTCTCATTACGGCCGGTTACAGCCTCTACATATTCCTAATAACACAACGAGGCCCTCTCCCAACACACGTAATTGCACTTGAACCATCACACACCCGAGAACATCTTCTTATTGCACTTCATCTCATCCCTCTCATTCTCCTTATGCTCAAGCCCGAGCTGATCTGAGGTTGGACTGCCTGTAGGTATAGTTTTAACAAAAACATTAGATTGTGATTCTAGAAATAAGGGTTAAAATCCCTTTTCCCACCGAGAGAGGCTCGCAGCAATGGGAACTGCTAATTCCCACGACCTTGGTTGGACCCCCAGGCTCACTCGAAGGGCTCCTAAAGGATAACAGCTCATCCGTTGGTCTTAGGAACCAAAAACTCTTGGTGCAAATCCAAGTAGCAGCTATGCACCCCACCTCCCTAATGATCTCATCAAGCTTGGTTACAATCTTTGCATTACTAGCCTACCCTCTGGCCACTACAATTCGTCCCACACCCCGAGGGCCTCAATGAGCAACATCTCACGTCAAAACAGCTGTAAAAATAGCCTTCTTTATCAGCCTCTTGCCCCTCGCTTTATTCCTTAACGAAGGCGCCGAAACAATCGTCACTAATTGAACCTGAATAAACACTAATACCTTCGACATCAACATTAGCCTAAAATTTGACTTTTATTCGATTATTTTTACACCAATTGCCCTCTACGTTACCTGGTCCATTCTAGAATTTGCATCATGATACATGCACGCCGATCCAAACGTGAACCGCTTTTTTAAGTATCTTCTGACATTTTTAATTGCCATAATTATTCTAGTAACCGCAAACAACATGTTCCAACTCTTTATCGGCTGAGAGGGTGTCGGAATCATATCATTTCTCCTCATCGGATGATGATACGGACGAGCCGACGCTAACACTGCAGCACTTCAGGCAGTTCTATATAACCGGGTCGGGGACATTGGACTTATCTTCGCTATGGCTTGAATGGCAACAAACCTGAACTCCTGAGAAATACAACAAATCTTTGCAACCTCCAAAGACATAGACTTAACTTACCCCCTCCTCGGACTAATCGTTGCAGCAACTGGGAAATCAGCTCAGTTTGGACTCCACCCTTGGCTACCCTCCGCTATGGAGGGTCCTACACCGGTATCTGCCCTACTTCATTCTAGCACTATAGTCGTTGCCGGCATTTTCCTGCTAGTCCGAATGAGCCCACTTCTGGAAAATAACCCGACTGCTCTCACAACCTGTCTCTGCCTCGGGGCTCTTACGACACTATTCACTGCAACTTGTGCCCTTACGCAAAATGACATTAAAAAAATCGTTGCATTCTCTACATCCAGCCAACTTGGCCTCATGATGGTAACTATCGGACTCAACCAACCCCAACTAGCATTTCTGCACATCTGCACACATGCCTTCTTTAAAGCCATACTCTTTCTTTGCTCGGGGTCTATTATTCACAGCCTAAACGACGAACAAGACATCCGAAAAATAGGAGGAATACACCACCTTGCACCTTTCACATCATCTTGTCTAACAATTGGCAGCCTCGCACTTACAGGGACCCCCTTCTTGGCCGGTTTCTTTTCTAAAGACGCCATCATCGAAGCATTAAACACATCCCACCTAAACGCCTGAGCCCTAACCCTTACCCTCCTGGCCACATCTTTTACAGCAATCTACAGCTTCCGAGTAATTTTCTTTGTTCCCATGGGCCACCCCCGATTTAGCCCTCTCTCCCCCATTAACGAAAACAACCCAGCAGTAATTAACCCGCTCAAACGACTAGCATGGGGCAGTATCATTGCAGGACTACTAATTACCTCAAATATTACACCCCTAAAAACGCCTGTCATATCCATGCCTCCCCTCCTAAAACTAGCCGCCCTTGCAGTTACAATCGTAGGCCTACTTGTAGCCATGGAACTCGCCATGCTAACCAACAAGCAATTTAAATCAACCCCCATCTTAAACGTACACAACTTCTCCAACATACTAGGCTTTTTCCCTGCCATTGTACATCGCCTAACCCCTAAATTAGGGCTCGTTCTCGGCCAAGACATCGCTAATCAAATAGTGGACCAGACTTGGCTAGAAAAAGCAGGCCCCAAAGCCATTGTATCCTCCAACCTCCCCCTGGTCTCCTCTACAAGTAATATTCAACGAGGAATAATCAAAACATACCTAACTCTCTTCCTTTTAACACTAGCCCTTATAATCCCAACACTTATTCCCTAGACTGCTCGCAACGCCCCTCGGCTCAAGCCACGGGTTAACTCAAGTACCACAAACAGCGTAAGAAGTAACACCCACGCACTAATAATTAATAACCAACCCCCAGAAGAGTATATTAAAGCTACCCCTCCGATGTCCCCTCGAAACACAGAAAACTCCGCCAACTCATCTACCAGGACCCAAGACGATTCATATCACCCCCCTCAGAACAACGCAGAAACCACCACTACCCCCGCCACATAGACAACCCCGTAAACTATTACCGACCAGCTACCCCAGCTTTCCGGGTACGGCTCAGCAGCTAACGCTGCTGAGTATGCAAATACAACTAATATCCCACCTAAGTAGATTAGAAATAGAACTAAGGACAAAAAGGGCCCCCCATGCCCGACTAGTACACCACACCCCATGCCAGCTACCACAACCAATCCTAAAGCAGCAAAGTAGGGGGACGGGTTAGAAGCAACTGCAACCAACCCCAACACAAGAGAAAATAAAACTAAATACATAACAAAAGTCATAATTCCTGCCAGGACTTTAACCAGGACTAATGGCTTGAAAAACCACCGTTGTTATTCAACTACAAGAACCCTAATGGCCAATCTCCGTAAATCTCACCCCCTTCTTAAAATCGCAAACGATGCTTTAGTCGACCTCCCAGCCCCCTCGAACATTTCTGTCTGATGAAACTTTGGGTCTCTTTTAGGACTCTGCCTAGTGACCCAAATCGCTACCGGCTTATTTTTAGCCATACACTACACATCGGATATTGCTACTGCCTTCACCTCCGTTGCACACATCTGCCGGGACGTCAACTACGGCTGACTTATCCGAAGCATCCATGCCAATGGCGCATCATTCTTTTTTATCTGTATCTACCTTCACATCGGCCGGGGTCTCTACTACGGCTCCTACCTATACAAAGAAACATGAACCATCGGGGTCGTCCTGCTGCTCCTTGTAATGATAACCGCTTTCGTCGGATACGTCCTCCCTTGAGGACAAATGTCATTTTGAGGTGCAACCGTCATTACCAACCTACTATCTGCAGTACCTTATGTTGGAGGTACTCTTGTCCAGTGAATTTGAGGTGGCTTTTCTGTAGATAATGCCACCCTCACTCGGTTCTTTGCGTTCCACTTCCTCTTCCCTTTCATTATCGCAGCCGCAACAGTTATTCATCTTCTTTTTCTCCACGAAACTGGTTCAAACAATCCTACCGGCCTGAACTCGGATTCCGACAAAGTCCCCTTCCACCCCTACTTTACGTACAAAGATCTCTTAGGCTTCGCAGTTCTTCTGACTGCACTGGCCTCCCTCGCCCTATTTTCCCCAAATCTTTTAGGAGACCCGGACAATTTTACCCCCGCAAACCCGCTTGTTACACCTCCTCACATCAAGCCAGAATGATACTTCCTCTTTGCTTACGCCATTCTCCGCTCCATTCCAAACAAGCTTGGGGGCGTACTTGCCCTTCTATTCTCGATTCTGGTTCTTATGCTCGTTCCCTTTCTCCACACATCTAAACAACGAAGCTTAATGTTTCGTCCTGTAACACAATTCCTGTTCTGATCTTTAGTAGCTGACGTAATAATTCTGACTTGAATTGGAGGAATACCCGTAGAACACCCTTTCGTTATCATTGGACAAGTAGCATCCCTCATCTACTTCTCCCTTTTCCTGGTCCTAATCCCAACAGCAGGCTGAATGGAAAACAAAGTCCTTGGATGAAAATGCACTAGTAGCTCAGCGTCCAGAGCCCCAGTCTTGTAAACTGACCGTCGGAGGTTAAAGTCCTCCCTACTGCTCAAAGAAAGGAGATTTCAACTCCTACCCCTAACTCCCAAAGCTAGGATTCTAGCACTAAACTATTCTTTGTCTTGTAATACATGCTCTGAAAGTTTTTGAGGACATGTATGTAATAACACCATATATTTATAGTAACCATTTTATATAATGAACTAGGACATTCATGTATAATAACCTAATCTAGTAACACAGCACTCATTCACCAACATTTTTAACTAAGATTGACTAAAACCAATTTAACTACTGACCTTACATAAGTGAAAGTCCAGGACCAGTCGAAACTTAAGACCGACCACAACACTCATCGGTCGAGTTATACCAAGACTCAAAATCTCTCCAACTCAAATCCGTATGTAGTAAGAGCCTACCAACCGGTGATTCCTGAATGATAACGGTTATTGAAGGTGAGGGACAAAAATTGTGGGGGTTTCACCCGGTGAATTATTCCTGGCATTTGGTTCCTACTTCAGGGCCATAAATTGATATTATTCCTCACACTTTCATCGACGCTTACATAAGTTAATGTTGATAATACATACGACTCGTTACCCACCAAGCCGGGCGTTCACTCCAGCGGGTAAGGGGTTCTCTTTTTTTTTTTCCTTTCACTTGGCATTTCAGAGTGCATCCAGCCAATCGAAACGTTTAAAGGGTGAGCATTTTTCTTGCACGCCCGTACATAGTATCCATGTAATTAAACTTTATCGAAAGAATAACATCAATAGATATCATGTGCATAAAGATGTGCTCGTTTATTCTACCTTCCCCAGAATACCCCCTTTTTGCGCGCAAAACCCCCCTACCCCCCTAAACCCCTAAGGTTGCTAAGACCCCTGAAAACCCCCCGGAAACAGGACAAACCTTTGGTAGCATAGAAAAGGCGATACTTTTTAAACCCTAAAATAACGGTGACCCACCCCAAGCTTGCCGATTATTGTAATAATGTTACTTTTTAAACCCTAAAATAACGGTGACCCACCCCAAGCTTGCCGATTATTGTAATAATGTTACTTTTTAAACCCTAAAATAACGGTGACCCACCCCAAGCTTGCCGATTATTGTAATAATGTTACTTTTTAAACCCTAAAATAACGGTGACCCACCCCAAGCTTGCCGATTATTGTAATAATGTTACTTTTTAAACCCTAAAATAACGGTGACCCACCCCAAGCTTGCCGATTATTGTAATAATGTTACTTTTTAAACCCTAAAATAACGGTGACCCACCCCAAGCTTGCCGATTATTGTAATAATGTTACTTTTTAAACCCTAAAATAACGGTGACCCACCCCAAGCTTGCCGATTATTGTAATAATGTTACTTTTTAAACCCTAAAATAACGGTGACCCACCCCAAGCTTGCCGATTATTGTAATAATGTTACTTTTTAAACCCTAAAATAACGGTGACCCACCCCAAGCTTGCCGATTATTGTAATAATGTTACTTTTTAAACCCTAAAATAACGGTGACCCACCCCAAGCTTGCCGATTATTGTAATAATGTTACTTTTTAAACCCTAAAATAACGGTGACCCACCCCAAGCTTGCCGATTATTGTAATAATGTTACTTTTTGAACCCTAAAATAACGGTGACCCACCCCAGGCAATTCAAGTATTGTTTTCTTCATGATCAAAATACTATTATTTTAATTATTTCAAGTATTTCCAATGTTACTCCAACTACCAGGGACACAAAACGAGGACCCACTGAAACTCACCTCCCCAGGCCTCATTCAGATATTTACCT